GGGACCGTCGCAAGGAAATCCCCATTCCCCGCTTTTTTTGGAAAAAATGGAAGATTTTCCTTTTCCTATATCCGACCTAATGAAACTTTTTTTTAATATTAGAGATTGGTTGGGTAAAAAGTCAGAATTTGAAATTTTAGATCAACAATTGCAAATAAAAAAAAACAACCAGGAAGACGTAATAGAATTCTGGGAGAACATTCCATATGCACAAAAAACAAGAAGTATTCTGTTACTAGCTCAATCAATTTTTAGAAGATATATTAAATTACCCTTATTAATAATAGGTAAGAATATTGGATGTATTTTATTACGGCAATCTCCGGAATGGTATGAGGATTTTCAAGATTGGAATAGAGAAATTTATCTAAAGTGTAGCTATAATGGTCTTCAATTCTCCAAAACAGAATTTCCTAAAAATTGGTTAAGAGAGGGTTTTCAGATCAAAATCCTATATCCTTTTCATTTAAAACCTTGGCACAGATCGAAACTAGGACTCTCTGATAGAGATCGAAAGCAACAAGATGATTTTGATTCTTGTTTTTTAACAGTTTTAGGAAAGGAAACAGAATATCCGTTTGGTCCTCCTCGAAAAACACCTTCCTTTTTTGAACCCATTTTTAAAGATATAGACTATAAAGTCGAAATAAGAAAATTGAATTTTAGAGTTCGAAGAGTTTTAAAAAAAATAAAAAAAAAACAATCAAAAGCAGTTTTATTTGTAAAACAAAAAATAAAAGAACTTTTAAAAGAAAAAAAAATTCCATTATTTATACCGACAGAAATATATGAATCAAGTGAAACTCAAACAGAAAAGGATTCTATAATCAGCACTCAGATAATTCATGAATCACTTACTCAAAATCGATCTACAGGTTGGACAAATTATTCACAGGCCGAAGAAGAAATGAAACATAGAATTGATAGAAGAAACACAATCAGAAATCAAATAGAAATAATGAAAAAAAATAAAAAAAAAGTAACGCCGGGAATAAAAAAAAAGAATAATAATAATGGAGAATCACCCCCAAAAATTTGGAAAATATTCAAAAGAAAAAATATTGAATTAATAGTTAAATTTTTCATTGAAAAAATATACATAGATATCTTTCTATGTATCATTAATATGCGCAGAATCACTCTACAAATTTGTATGGAATCAACAAAAAAAATTCTTGATAAATACATTGACAATAATGAAATAAATCAAGATCAAGAAAGGATTAATAAAACAAAACAAAATAAAATTGACTTCATTTCGCCTATGACTATAAAAAAGGCTTTTGATAATCTTAGAAATAGTAAGCGGAAGTCACATATTTTTTTTAATTTATCTTACTTGTCACAAAAATATGTATTTTTTAAATTATCACAAACCCAAGTTATTAACTTCAATAAGTTAAGATCTCTTCTTCAATATAATGGACCTTCTTTTTTTCTTAAGAATGAAATAAAAGATCTTTTTGGAAGACAAGGAATATTTGATTCCGAAGTAAGACATAAGAAACTTCCAAATAATGGAATGAATCCATGGAAAAACTGGTTAAGAGGTCATTATCAATACGATTTATCGCAGATTACATGGTCTAGATTAGTCCCACAAAAATGGAGAAATGGACTAAATCAATGCCATACGTCTCAAAATAAGGATTTAAATAAACGGTATTCCTATGAAAAAGACCAATTATTTGATTCAAAAAAAAAACAAAATTCGAAAGTATATTTATTACCAAATAAAGAGGAAAATTTTCAAAAAAACTATAGATATGATCTTTTATCATATAAATATATTCATTCTGAAACTAAGAAGAAGGCCTCTATTTATAGATCATCATTAGAAACAAATAAGAATCAAGAAAATTCCAACAGAAATAACGAAAAAATTTTTAGCATACTCAAGAATATTCCTATCAAGAATTATCTAGGAAAAAGTGATATTATATATAGGGAAAAAAATACGGATAGAAAATATTTGGGTTGGAAATTTAGTACAAATATTGAGGTTGAACCTAAAAAGGACCAAATCAGGGATAAACTTAATAATAAAGGTAATGGTCTTTTTTATCTTCCAATTGATTCAAATTCTGAAATCAATTACAACAAGGTCTTTTTTGATTGGATGGGAATGTCTTTTGATTGGATGGGAATGAATGAAAAATTCTTAATCTTAAATCGCCTCATATCGAATCCGAAAGTTTTTTTCTTTCCAGAGTTTGTGATACTTTATCATAAATATAAAGAGAAACCTTGGTTTATACCAAGGAACTTACTTCTTTTTAATTTGAATATAAATCCAAATTTTATTGAAAATAAAAATATCAAGGGAAAACAAGAGGAGGATGAGGTTTTTTTAAATTTTAGTCCATCAAATTCAAAACAATATTTTGAATTAAAGAATCAAAACAATATTGAAGAATATTTTTTAGAATCCATTGAAAAACTAAAAATATTCCTTAAAGGAGATTTTCCTTTGCAATTAAGATGGACTGGACGTTTGAATCAATTGAATCAAAAAATGCTGAATAATATCCAGATATATGGTCTGCTGGTTAGCCTCATAAATGTAAGAAAAATTACTATATCCTATATTCAAAGGAAAGAAATGAATCTGGATATAATGAGGAGGCGTTTAAATCTTACACAATTAACGAAAAAGGGAATATTAATTATGGAACCTGCCCGTCTATCTGTAAAAAATGACGGACAGTTTTTTATGTATCAAATCATAGGTATTTCCTTGGTTCATAAAAGTAAGCACCAAAGTAATCAAAGATACCGAAACCCCAAAAATGTTGCTAAGAATACTTTTGATGAATCCATTTCAAGACATAAAATAAAAACTCTAAATAGAGACAAAAATAATTTAGATTTGCTTGTTCCTGAAAAAATTTTATCGTCTAGACGTCGTAGAGAATTGAGAATTCTAATTTCTTTCAATTTGAATTTAAAGAATCAGAATGGTGTGCATAGAAATAATTTATTTTGCAAGGAAAACAAGATAAAAAACTGGAGTCAATTTTTGGAGGAAAGTAAAAATTTTGACAGAAAAAAAAATGAATTAAATAAATTAAAGTTCTTTTTTTGGCCTAATTATCGATTAGAAGATTTAGCTTGTATGAATCGCTATTGGTTTGATACCAATAATGGGAGCCGCTTGAGTATGTTAAGGATATATATGTATCCCTGATTAAAAATTTTGAGTTTCCTATATATTCTATTGTTCTATCAATTTTTGATTTTTTCTTCTGTCCGTGACCATGTTATATGCAAGCAACCCGATGCGCATATGCGCTGTCTTACATCCCAGTCTAGGATACGTGAATATTAAGGAAATGGGGTATCAATTAAATTAATCAATCGAATCTTCGGACTGAACTATTTGGTATCGTCTTTTTGTATCACTATACAAATGAACTCAAAAATTGGATTGATTAATTTAATTGATAAAACTAGGAATGTATAAAGAAATTATGATTATTGTATATACTACATTAAAATTTCTGACATTATTATTACTGATCAATAAAATAAATATCTGTAAAAAGGGGAGTGTGAAATTCTTTTATGGTAAAAAATTCATTTATTTCAATTATTTTGCAAGAACAAGAAGAAAACAAAGAAAACAGAGGATCTGTTGAATTTCAAGTAGTAAGTTTCACCAACAAGATACGGAGGCTTACTTCACATTTGGAATTGCACAAAAAAGACTATTTATCTCAAAGAGGTCTGCGGAAAATTCTCGGAAAACGTCAACGGCTGCTGGCTTATTTGTCAAAAAAAAATAGAGCACGTTATAAAGAATTAATAGGGCAGTTGGATATTCGAGAGAGAAAAACTCGTTAATTTGAAGAGTTAGTTTGAATTATTGGCTTAAAGTTTGGTGAACTTCTTTTCTCTTTCAGCAATTCATGGAAGAATGAATCAGGAAAAACCTATGACTGTACCAGCTACAAGAAAAGACCTCATGATAGTCAATATGGGACCTCACCACCCATCAATGCATGGTGTTCTTCGACTAATTGTTACTTTAGATGGTGAAGATGTTATTGACTGTGAACCAATATTGGGTTATTTACACAGAGGTATGGAAAAAATTGCGGAAAATCGAACAATTATACAATATTTGCCTTATGTAACACGTTGGGATTATTTAGCTACTATGTTCACAGAAGCAATAACTGTAAATGCGCCAGAGCAATTAGGCAATATTCAAGTTCCTAAAAGGGCCAGTTATATCAGAGTCATTATGTTGGAGTTAAGTCGTATAGCTTCGCATTTGTTATGGCTTGGCCCTTTTATGGCAGATATTGGGGCACAGACTCCTTTCTTCTATATTTTTCGAGAAAGAGAATTGATATATGACCTATTCGAAGCTGCAACCGGTATGCGAATGATGCACAATTTTTTTCGTATTGGCGGAGTCGCTGCTGATTTACCTTATGGCTGGATAGATAAATGTTTGGATTTTTGCGATTATTTTTTAACAGGAATTGCTGAATATCAAAAGCTTATTACAAGGAATCCCATTTTTTTAGAACGAGTTGAAGGAGTAGGCATTATTGGTGGAGAGGAAGCAATAAATTGGGGTTTGTCGGGACCAATGCTACGAGCTTCCGGAATACAATGGGATCTTCGTAAAGTTGATCATTATGAGTGTTACGACGAATTTGATTGGGAAGTCCAATGGCAAAAAGAGGGGGATTCATTAGCTCGTTATTTAGTACGAATCAGTGAAATGACAGAATCCATAAAAATTATTCAACAGGCCCTAGAAGGAATTCCGGGAGGGCCCTATGAAAATTTAGAAATCCGCCGCTTTGATAGAGTAAAAGATACTGTATGGAATGAGTTTGATTATCGATTCATTAGTAAAAAACCTTCTCCGACTTTTGAATTGTCGAAGCAAGAACTTTATGCAAGAGTCGAAGCACCAAAGGGAGAATTGGGAATTTTTCTGATAGGAGATAAGGGTGTTTTTCCTTGGCGATATAAAATTCGCC